GATACGAATAATGGCAGTCGTTTCAGTATGTTAAGGATACAGATGTATCCACAATTCATTTAGAGTTACTTAATAGCCTATTTCTTATACTATATCTCTATCCCGTGAAATTCGCGAGCCGAAAGATGGATGCATATGCTGTGTTTCATTTTGCTAAATGATATCAATTAAATGGTGTATCAATTCTATAAATTGGATATAGCAATAAATAAATCAGAAAAATTCTTTTATTTTAGATAGAAGAAATGTTTCTTCTATCTAAAATAAAAGAATGTACCCTTCTATCCAAATCCAATTTGCATCGATAAAATAAATCCAAATTATAGATTCCAGCAGTAGATGAATAATTGCAAATTTTTGTGTGTACGAGATTCGAATAACTTCAAAATAACTGACATTATTTTTTATTTTTCCTGATCAGAAAAATACATGAAAAAGAAAGGAGGTAGAAAAATTTTTTGATTTATGGTTAAAGAAGAAAAACAAGAAAACAGGGGTTCTGTTGAATTTCAAGTATTCAGTTTCACCAATAAGATACGGAGACTTGCTTCCCATTTGGAATTACACAAAAAAGATTTTTCATCGGAAAGAGGTCTACGAAGACTTTTGGGAAAACGTCAACGTTTGCTGGCTTATTTGGCAAAGAAAAATAGAGTACGTTATAAGAAATTAATAAGTCAGTTGGATATTCGGGAGAAGTAATTTAATCGTTCGAATTTTTTTCTTATTTTATTAGTAGTCTTATAGTAGTCTTAGATTTTGCATTTTGATGAGCCTCGTTTTGAGGAATTCATGGAATAATGAATTAAGGAAGAAAAAAGAATATGAACAAGGATACATAACATAAAAAAAAGAATAGATAAGACGATATTCGACCTCCCCCCACATATTTAATTTCTTCTCCTATACAAAAACCAGCAAGACCTACTCCATTGATAATTCCATCAATGACACTTTTATCAAAAAAATGCGTTAGTTCGGCTAATCTTCTTATACCCAAGATAAAGACCCTAGTATAGAAAACATCTATATAACCGCGATTATATGACCAGCTGTATATCTTTTTTTTTACTTGATCCAAAAAGAACTTTTTGGGATTCCCTTTTACTTTTACAAGGGAATTTTTAAAATTCAAATTCTGAAAAAAAGAATACGAGGATCCATAGCATATATATGCTATGAATAGACCAAAAATAGCTAAACTTACAGAAGAAATTGCATTAGTGAAAAACTCATATGAATTTATGGAATTTTCTTCGAAAAAGCTTATTGAAGGGGTTAGCCACTTTGATAATATGCTTAACTCCGATATTCCATTATCCCTTACTCCATTATCAAAATGGATTCCTATGGATCCAATGAACAAAGTAAAAAACAGTAATATAAGAAGAGGAAATAGCATAGTATTTCCAGTTTCGCGAGGATAGACAAAAGTGTTTTTAGCCCCAAAGGGAGTACTAAAGAATCCTATCCTATTTCTTATATTACTAGGAATTTTGGGTATATTTTGTGAAAAAAAAGAAACTCCACTCTTCATTGTTGATAAAACAAAATCCCTATTGACTCCTTTGGGTATACTTTTTCCCCATAAGGATATTGAATACAAAGAACATTCTTTAGTACTACTGTAATTTTGAAAATGAACACGCAAATACCCATCAAAAGTAAGTAAATATATCCGAAACATATAAAATGCAGTTAATCCTGCAGTAAAAGAGGCTATTATTCCAAAAAAAGGTGAATACAACCAACTATTACTAAGGATTTCATCTTTGGACCAGAAGCAAGCAAGAGGTGGAATACCACAAAGAGAAAGTGTACCACATAAAAAAGTAGTTCTTGTAATAGGAACATATTTTTTTAAACCACCCATAAGAACCATATTCTGACTTTTATCTGGTGAATATCCAACAAGAGGTTCCATTGAATGAATAACGGATCCAGATCCCAAGAACAATAAAGCTTTCGAATAAGCATGAGTGATCAAATGGAATAAAGCAGCTTGATAAGAACCTATACCTAGAGCTAACATCATATAACCCAATTGAGACATTGTAGAATAGGCTAAGCTTCTTTTAATATCTCTCTGAGCAAGAGCTAAAGTCGCTCCTAAGAAAAGCGTTATTGTACCTATTAAAGAAATGAAACTCATTATCAAAGGTAATGATATGAAAAGAGGAAGAAGTCGAGCTAAAAGAAAAATACCCGCAGCAACCATAGTTGCCGCGTGTATAAGAGCCGAAATGGGAGTGGGTCCTTCCATAGCATCGGGTAACCATACGTGAAGAGGGAATTGTGCAGATTTTGCAACTGCACCAAGAAATAATAAAAAAGCACATAAAGTAGTAAGTAATGAATTAATCCCATTATTAGGAATCCAGTTATTAGCTATTTTGAACAAATCCCGAAACTCTAAACTACCTGTTATCCAAAAAAAACCTAAAATTCCTAATAACAGCCCAAAATCCCCTACACGATTAGTTACAAAAGCTTTTTGACAAGCACTTGCTGCAATTGGTCGTGTAAACCAAAAGCCTATCAATAAATAGGAACACATTCCCACAAGTTCCCAAAAAAAATAAATTTGTATCAAATTGGAACTAGTAACCAATCCCAACATGGAAGTATTAAAAAAACTTATATAAACAAAAAATCTCAAATATCCCTCATCGTGAGACATATAATCGTCACTATAAATAAGAACCAAGATTCCTACAGTAGTAATTAGTATTAACATAATAGAAGTAAGGGGATCAATCAAGTATCCAAATTCTAAGGAAAAATCATTATTGATGGTCCAAGACCATAGATATTGATAGATAGAACTCCCTTTTATTTGTTGAATAGACAGGTGAACTGAGAATACCAGAGCTATACTTAAGAGTAAAATACTAGGAAAAGCCCATATGCGACGAAGATTTTTTGTTGCTGTCGGAATAAGAAAAAGACCAAGCCCCATTGACATAATAACTGGAAGTGGGAGAAGAGGGATTACCCAGGCATATTGATATGTATGTTCCATAAGAAAAGAAATAGCAATTTTTAATTGAAATTTATAGTTCTTTTTTCTATAAAATAAAATTGTTTCCGATTCACCAAACCTATTCTTATCTCTTTCTCAAGGAATTAAAAAACAAAAAATAAGAATAAGATAAAAACTGGAATTCTGAATTTTTCAAAATTTGTCTCATTGAAATATTCAAAAATTCAGAATGGGTTTAGTTGCTTAAATTTCAAAATTTAATCAAAGAATTTCGTTATTTAGTTATTAGATAAAAAAAGATATTTATTAAAATACAAAAAAAGATTGAATCATTTTACTTTCTATTCCTATTCTTTTTATTTTCTTTCTATTAAAATGAAATAGCACTCTATTCTTTCGTAACTGATTAATTGAATTTCAACTATATTTGAATTATATATTTATAGGAAATTATTGAATATTGCTTACTTCATATAAAATGGAAATCCTAATGACTAGAATTATCTAAGTTTTAGAATGTCTTGTTTAAGAGATTAATTTTTTTTATTTTGACTGGAATTCAATTCTTGAATACCTTCTCAACTTAATTAACTATTTGAATTTTACCTTCTTTTTATCCTCCCATATGATATGAGGGCTTATCCCCCATACCTTATATTTATATATAGAATATATTTGATATATAAATTTTGATATATAAATTGATTTAAATAGAAAACCTTTGTATATAATATATCTTTGTATATATTGTATATTATTAAAACAAAGTCTAAAATATATATGAAAAATACGCTAAAAAACTCTTGTCTTATCCACGTTAGACAAAATGAAGTAAAAAATAATTTAAAATTTCGCTATCTTTCAGTATCTAAGTATAAATACTAAGAAAAAACAGAAAGAAGGATTGATTTGCGACAATAGATGTCTTTCACATACAACTAGAAAAAACTAATTCCCTTTTTCAATGGCAGTTCCAAAAAAACGTACTTCGATGTCAAAAAAGCGTATTCGTAAAAATATTTGGAAGAAAAAGACTTATTTTTCCATAGTACAATCTTATTCCTTAGCAAAATCAAGATCATTTTCTAGTGGTAACGAGCATCCAAAACCAAAGGGTTTTTCTGGGCAACAAACAAATAAGCAGGTTTTGGAATAATCTGACTATCCCAAAGAAATTTCAATTATATATATTTAATATGAATAATTTGGATTAATTAATGAATCTAGTTTTATATGTCGAATTCCTGGGTAGAATATTCTTAGAACTAATCCCTCTGTTATTTTGTTATATAGAACAAAAATTTTTGGTATATTGTGTCCTCAGTATTCTTTTCCTATAAAAGAACTTTTTATAATAGAATCCTCCTATCTATTTTTTAGGAGGATTCTATTATAAAAAGTAGAGTATTTTTGCAAATGGACTCCCCCAATCTCGACGATTTGCCAGAAAATAACTATTATTCTTTTAAGTTAACTATTATTTCAAGTTAGCCGCTATGGTGAAATTGGTAGACACGCTGCTCTTAGGAAGCAGTGCTCAAGCATCTCGGTTCGAGTCCGAGTGGCGGCATTCTCGAAAAAGAATACAATAGATTAGAAAATGGATTCAATTCGAAATTTCAAATTTTGTAATGGGACCTTCTCCTTATGCTATTTGTAACTTTAGAACATATACTAACTCATATCTCTTTCTCAACCATTTCAATTGTAATTACGATTCATTTGATAACCTTATTAGTTCGTGAACTTAGGGGATTACGTGATTCGTCAGAAAAAGGAATGATAGCTACTTTTTTCTCTATAACAGGATTCTTAATTTCTCGTTGGATTTCTTCGGGACATTTTCCATTAAGTAATTTATATGAGTCATTGATCTTCCTTTCATGGGCTCTGTATATTCTTCATACTATTCCTAAGATACAGAACTCGAAAAATGATTTAAGCACAATAACTACGCCAAGTACTATTTTAACGCAAGGTTTTGCCACGTCGGGTCTTTTAACTGAAATGCATCAATCTACAATACTAGTACCTGCTCTCCAATCTCAGTGGTTAATGATGCATGTCAGTATGATGTTACTAAGCTATGCAACTCTTTTGTGCGGATCCTTATTATCCACCGCTTTTCTAATCATTAGATTTCGAAAGAATTTAGATTTTTTTCCTAAAAAGAAAAATGAAAATGTTTTAAATAAATTTGTATTTAGTGAGATTGAATATTTCTATGCAAAAAGAAGTGCTTTAAAAAACACTTCATTTCCAAATTATTACAAATATCAATTAACTGCGCGTTTGGATTCTTGGAGTTATCGTGTCATTAGTCTCGGGTTTACTCTTTTAACCATAGGTATTCTTTGTGGAGCAGTATGGGCTAATGAGGCGTGGGGATCCTATTGGAATTGGGATCCTAAGGAAACTTGGGCATTTATTACCTGGACCATATTTGCAATTTATTTACATAGTAGAACAAATCCAAATTGGAAGGGTACGAATTCTGCATTTGTAGCTTCGATAGGATTTCTTATAATTTGGATCTGCTATTTTGGTATCAATCTTTTAGGAATAGGTTTACATAGTTATGGTTCATTTACATTACCATCTAAATGATTACATAACATAAAACCTTCATTTTATGAAGGTTTTTTTATATTTTTGTTTGATTTGTGAACCCCTTTGAACGTCTTTTCAAAGGGGTTCACAAAAATTGGAAATAGATCTAATTAGACTTTTTTACTTTTTTCGGAATTTTTTTGTTTTTCCACTATGGAATATAGAGCGAACTAGTTAAAAAAAGAAAATTCTATTTAGGATAATAATTGGATAAAAGGGCCTCTACCCTGTCAACGGATAGCGAGAGAACAAAATCTGGATAGATACCAATTCCTATTACTGGTAAAAAGATACAGATTAAAAGAAAGAGTTCTCGTGGTCCAGAATCCACAAAATTTGCGTTTGGAACATGAAATAACTTATATCCATAGAACATCTGGCGTAACATAGATAATAAATAAATAGGAGTTAATACCATTCCAATTGCCATTAAAAAAGTAATTAGCATTTTTGGCATTAACATAAATTTGGGACTAGTAATTAGTCCAAAAAATACTACTAATTCTGCAACAAAACCGCTCATTCCCGGTAAGGCAAGAGAAGCCATTGAAAAGCTACTAAACATAGTAAAAATTTTGGGCATTGGTATAGATATCCCCCCCAATTCTTCGAGATAAACAAGACGCATTCTATCACAAGCCGTTCCCGCCAAGAAAAAAAGTGTAGCACCAATAAATCCATGGGATAATATTTGTAAAATAGCTCCATTTAGTCCAATGTTGGTTATGGAACCAATTCCTATAATTATGAAACCCATGTGAGATACAGAGGAGTAGGCTATTCTTTTTTTGAAATTTCGTTGACCAAGAGAAGTTGAAGCTGCATAGATTATTTGCACCGCTCCTATTATTACTAACCAAGGAGAAAATAGATAATGAGCATGAGGTAACAATTCCATATTGATACGAATCAATCCGTATGCTCCCATCTTTAATAGTATTCCCGCTAAAAGCATACATGTACTGTAATGTGCTTCCCCATGGGTATCTGGTAACCACGTATGTAGAGGTATAATCGGCAATTTGACAGCATAAGCAATAAGGAAGCCAAAATAAAGTAGTATTTCAAATGTTGCAGGGTATGATTGATTAATCAATCTTTCCATATCTAATCTTGGTTCGTTGGAACCATATAAGCCCATACCCAGAACTCCGATTAAGAAAAAAATGGAACCGCCTGCAGTATACAAAATAAACTTGGTAGCTGAATATAGACGCCTCTTTCCCCCCCACATGGATAAAAGTAAGTAAACAGGAATTAATTCTAACTCCCACATGATAAAAAAAAGTAAAAGGTCTCGTGAAGAAAATAATCCTATTTGACCGCTATACATTGCTAGCATAAGGAAATAGAATAATCGCGAATTCCGGGTAACTGGCCAAGCCGCTAAAGTAGCTAAAGTAGTAATAAATCCTGTCAATAAAATAGATCCTAATGAAAGTCCATCGATTCCCAATCTCCAGTGGAAATCAAAAACATCTATCCATTTAGAATCCTCCCTTAATTGCATTAAGGGATCCTCTAATTGGAAATGATAACAGAATGCATAAGTCATTAGAAGGAATTCTAATAAACAAATAGAAATAGTATACCACCTAATGGTTTTGTTTCCTTTATGAGGTAAAAAGAAAATTAATGAACCTGCAAATATCGGCAAAACAACAAGTATTGTTAACCAAGGAAAATAACTCATGATAAAGTAATAAAGACAAGATACGTTTTGACCAGAAAAGCCCATGCTCGATTATTTTGAGCACAGGCTTCTTCGGTAAAGAGGAATCAGACGATTCAAGTGGAGTTTTTTGTAACGTATCAATAAGATAGCGCCATGCTGCGGGTTGTTTCAGGCCCTAAATAAACGCGAACACTTAAAAAATCTGTTGGGCAGGCGGATTCGCATCTCTTACAACCCACACAATCTTCGGTTCTCGGCGCAGAAGCTATTTGCTTGGCTTTACATCCATCCCAAGGTATCATTTCTAATACATCTGTTGGACAAGCCCGTACACATTGAGTGCATCCTATACATGTATCATAAATTTTTACAGAATGTGACATTGGATCTATAAATTTTCCTTTTCAACATAAAAATTTTCGATCTGGTAAAAATAAAATTAGTACTCTATAAGTTAGATGTATTGTAGACACCAGACGAAGCAATGGTTTATCCAAACTTTAACAAATAATGTAATATATTTCTTAATCTGTTTGTGAGAAAGCGTGAAAAGAGCCAAGAGACTTGAATTTAAGACTTCAACATTCATAATTATACGAATTCTACATACTAATTCGAATTAGCCAATAAATTAGCTATCATCTTTTCAATAGAAATTATTGCAATTTGAATATTGCAATATCAATGAATTGCAAAAATGCAAAATTCAAGCAAAATGAAATAAGTAAAAAAGAATAATAAGTAAAAAAGAATAATCTGAAATAACCTACTTCAAAAATGCGTATTCTCAAATAAAAATAAGAAAAAAAAACTCAAATTTTATTATTATGAATCTTAATGTTCCATATTATTATATTATTATATATGCGTCTTTGTTTATTTGTTTAGAGGATTCTATGTCTAATTATTCAAAAAATTCGATTGATTGATACGAGTGGATTTTCTGTTACGATGGATGGAAGAAAGAATGGATAGTCCAATAGCTGCTTCAGCAGCCGCAAGGGCTATAACAAAAATTGCGAAAATGTCTCCTTTTAATTGGCGACTATCAAATAGATCAGAAAATGTTACGAGATTTAGATTAATTGAATTCAGTATAAGTTCAAGACATATTAGAGCTCTAACCATGTTTCGGCTTGTGATCAATCCATAGAGACCAATCGAAAATAAATAGACACTCAAAAAAAGTACATGCTCAAACATCATTAACTAACTCCTTATCAATCTCGATTCATTTCAATATGAGAGAATTGAACCGATTCAATTAATTAGAATAGAACAATTACGCAACAAAAAAGAAAAGAAAGTATTTGTTGTGTTAACAGTAGATGTTTTTTACTAAATCAAAATTGTTATTCTTTAGTTATTTTTTTTTTAGATTTGAAATTCTAAGAATTTTGATTCATTCCAAGTTCTAGGTATTTCTTATTGTCGAGCCATAGTAATTGCACCTATTAAAGAAACTAGAAGAATTAGGGAAATGAGTTCAAAGGGAAGATAAAAATCGGTTGCTAAATGAATCCCAATTTGTTGAACGTTATTTATGAGACCCTGTTCTACTATTTGGTTTGATCTTGTAGTCCAAAGAATTCCATACCATGACGTATCTGGGATAGTAGTCATTAGTGAAAAAGGAATAGTTATACAAAGGAGTGAAGTAAACCCATCTCCAATAGTCCAATAATTCTTATCTTTAGACCAATCGGAGCTATTTACAAACATTACAGCAAATATGATCAAGACATTTATGGCTCCCACATAAATAAGAAGTTGTGCGACAGCTACAAAGTAGGAATTTAATAAAAAATAGAATAAGGATATACAAACAAGAACTAATCCCAGCGAAAATGCAGAATAAATTGGGTTGGTAAGTAATACTACTCCTAGACCCCCTAGTAGAAGAACAAATCCCCCAAATAGCACAAGAATCTCATGTATTGGTCCAGGTAAATCCATTATGGATAAAAAGAAATTAATAGTATAAAATTTTTCATGAACTGAATAAAACTAAAAGATTCAAGGAAACAAAAAGTGATTAGGATATTTATATATATAAATTGTATAGTTAGAAATCACATCACGAAAATCTACTCTCATTTTAAATCATGAATAATTTGTAATAAGCAGTAGTTATTCTTTTTTCTTTATAGCTTTATAGTTAGTAAAAAACTATTAAAAAACTATTGGATTCTTCTAACAAAAAAATCCTAGTACCTAGTAATCAGTAATTGTTCTTGAATTCCAAGATTTTTCTTCGTCTATTTTACTTTGAGGCGAATTCCTAATTGTTTGAATTGTGTAATCTCCCATTATGGAGACTGGTAACCGACCCAAAGCAATTTGATTGTAATTCAATTCATGACGATCATAAGTAGAAAGTTCATATTCTTCCGTCATGGATAAACAGTTTGTCGGACAATATTCAACACAGTTACCACAAAATATACAAACTCCGAAATCAATACTATAATTAAGCAATTGTTTCTTTTTAATCTCCTTTTCAAATCTCCAATCCACAAGGGGTAGATCTATCGGGCATACACGAACACATACTTCACAAGCAATACATTTATCAAATTCAAAGTGTATTCGCCCCCGGAAACGCTCTGATGTAATTGATTTTTCATAAGGGTAGTGAATCGTTACAGGTAAACGATTTGTGTGGGATAAGGTAATTATGAAACCTTGACCAATGTATCTTGCGGCGCGTATTGTTTGTTGACCATAACTAATGAACCCAGTTATCATAGGGAACATATTCTAAATATCTATGAAAAAGGTATGTTTCTTTCTCTTGTTTGTGAGAACTTTTGTGTTGAAGATATTCTTACTATTATTGTATTATCTTATTTATAGTGAAACTAGTTGAGAAGAAGTTGTTAATAAGAGATTGCCGAGAGAAATAGGTAAAAGAAATTTCCATCCAAGATTTAATAACTGATCCATTCTCATCCGGGGTAAAGTCCATCTTATTGTGATAGAAATGAAGAGAAATAAAAAAGCTTTAGTTAATGTAATAAGGATACCTATTATCATTTCCAAAATTCCAACCATTTTATTCATTTGGAAAAATCCAAAAAAAGATATATAGGAAATAGAAAAATTCCACCCGCCTAAGTAAAGAACAGTTACAAATAAGGAGGAAACTAATAAATTTAGGTAAGCAGCAAGATAAAATAAACCATATTTAATACCGGAATATTCGGTTTGATAACCCGCTACTAATTCTTCCTCCGCTTCTGGTAAATCAAAGGGTAATCTTTCACATTCTGCCAACGAAGAAATTAGAAAAACTAGAAAACCTATAGGCTGACGCCAAAGATTCCATCCAAAAAAACCATATTTTGACTGTGCTTCAACTATATCAACCGTACTTGAACTGTTAGATAATCATAGTCGATGATAACATGACAGTTCTCACCGCTATTCCAAAACCGTACATGAAACCTTAGTTTCATACGGCTCCTCTATGATCAGAAAAAAGGATTATTTCGTTTCGGTCTTATCCCCTGGGCGTAGATAGAATTAGGTAAGATAAAATGGATTGGAAAGTCCTAAATTAGACCAAAGCAATTCCGTCTGCTAAAATAATAAAAAACGCTTCTGAATTGATCTCATCCTTTATTTATATAATAAAATGACTGTTTTTCCTTGTTCAGTAATATCGGTAATAACTTAATATTGGAATAAAATACTCGTTATAGCAATTAATAAATGGAAAGAATTGGGTATTAGTTCATGAGGAATTCTGTATGAATCTCGATAAAAGAAAGAATAAATAAAGATCCTTTTTTGTATTGCATTACATATCTTTTGTCCTATTCTTCTTTTCCGGGGAAGGGGATACTTAAAAAGAAAAAAGGAATAAAGGGTTAATTCGTTCTTGATAGCCATTTCCTTAACAAGTGAATGGGAATATACTCTGGATCGGAATCCGAAGAAAGTACTACTTGATCATTTCTACCAATTTCAAGTTCTTATTATGATTCCTTTTATGAGGAAAAATTTCTAATGATTTAGATTCTCTCATTACTAATCCTTTATGTACTTTAGTGTTCCTAATCCCTCACTAACTTTTTATGGATTCTTTTATATCCTTATAAGTTCTAGTAATAACTAAAAATATTTTAGTAATGGAATTATATATCGTGAATCCTTTATTCTTGCCCGCTTCAAAATATGATGACTAATCAAACAATCTCAATTTTGGGGTAAAGAGTTTACTAAGTTTACTTCAACTTTTTTCTTGTACGTAGGAAATGAGATTTTATTTTTACTACAAATTAATAAGCTGTTTTGTTTCACTCATATAGCTATCTAGTTTAACTTACCAACGTGAATACAGAATAAGAAAAGGAAGATAAGTATTCAATGGATTTTATAGGAAAAGTTCCTTTTTTAACGAATCACACGTAGAGATATTGCTAGCACACAAAAAGTTAATGGTATTTCATAACTAATAGATTGAGCAGCTGCTCGTAGACCGCCTGAAAAAGAATATTTATTATTTGAGCTATATCCTGCCATAAGAAGACCAATAGGAGCAATGCTTGAAATGGCAATCCATAAAAAAACACCAATACTAAGATCAGCTAAAACAAAATGATATCCCCAAGGGATAACTAAAAAACTTAATAAAACAGATATGACTGCTATAGAGGGTCCAATGCTAAATAAAGGAATCTCTCCTCGGGACGGTAGGATATCCTCTTTAAAAAGTAGCTTAGTTCCATCTGCTATAGCTTGAAGCAGTCCCAGGGGGCCGGCATATTCGGGACCAATACGTTGTTGTATCGATGCGGATATTTCTCTTTCTAACCACACAATTACGAGTACTTCTATTGTGATTCCCAGTAGGAGAATCAAAATAGGTAGAATCCATATCAGTCCATAGACTTCTTTTAATAATTCCAATTTTGAAAAAGAATTAATAGTTTCTACCTCTACCCTATCTATTATCATTTCAACGATCAACTTCCCCCATAATGATATCTATACTACCTAATATCGTCATGATATCAGCCAATTTCATTTTTTTAACTAGCTGAGGAAGAATTTGCAAATTAATAAAACCAGGTGGACGAATTTTCCATCTCCAGGGGAAAAGACTGTCATCTCCTACCAGATAAATTCCTAATTCACCTTTTGGAGCTTCTACTCTTGCATAAAGCTCTTGCTTTGATAATTCAAAATTTGGGGAAGGTTTTTTACCAAGAAATCTATATTCAAAATCATTCCATTCCGAATTCTTTGCTTTCTTAAAGCGTCGGGCTTCTAAATTCTCATAAGGCCCTCCAGGAATTTTCTCTACAGCCTGTTGAATAATTTTGATGGATTCTTTCATTTCACCGATTCGTACTAAATAGCGAGCTAACGAATCTCCTTCTTTTTGCCATTGGACTTTCCAATCGAATTGATTGTAAGACTCATAAAGATCAATTTTACGAAGATCCCATTGTATTCCAGAAGCTCGTAACATTGGTCCCGATAAGCCCCAATTTACAGCTTCTTCTCCGCTAATAAAACCGACTCCCTCAACTCGTTCTAAAAAAATAGGATTCTGTGTAATAAGTTGTTGATATTCAACAACTCCTCGTAAAAAATAATCACAGAAATCTAAACATTTATCCATCCATCCATAAGGTAGATCGGCAGCTACTCCTCCGATACGAAAGTAATTATGCATCATTCGCATACCTGTAGCAGCTTCAAATAGATCATATATCAATTCTCTCTCTCTAAAAATGTAGAAAAAAGGAGTCTGTGCGCCGAGATCCGCCATGAAAGGTCCAAGCCATAACAAGTGAGAAGCTATACGGCTCAATTCTAACATAATTACACGAATATAGCTGGCTCTTTGAGGTATTTGAATATTCTCCAAGAATTCTGGTGCATTTACCGTTATTGCTTCTGTAAACATAGTAGCTAAATAATCCCACCGTGTTACATAAGGCAAGTATTGTATAATAGTTCTGTTTTCTGCGATTTTTTCCATTCCTCTGTGTAAATAGCCTAATATGGGTTCACAATCAACAACATCTTCCCCATCGAGAGTAACGATCAGTCGAAGAACACCATGCATTGATGGGTGGTGAGGTCCCATATTGACTATCATTAGATCTTTTCTTGTAAGCGGTAGACTCATATTCTTTTTTCTTCCTTAATTCATTATTCCATGAATTCCTCAAAACGAGGCTCATCAAAATGCAAAATCTAAGACTACTATAAGACTACTAATAAAATAAGAAAAAAATTCGAACGATTAAATTACTTCTCCCGAATATCCAACTGACTTATTAATTTCTTATAACGTACTCTATTTTTCTTTGCCAAATAAGCCAGCAAACGTTGACGTTTTCCCAAAAGTCTTCGTAGACCTCTTTCCGATGAAAAATCTTTTTTGTGTAATTCCAAATGGGAAGCAAGTCTCCGTATCTTATTGGTGAAACTGAATACTTGAAATTCAACAGAACCCCTGTTTTCTTGTTTTTCTTCTTTAACCATAAATCAAAAAATTTTTCTACCTCCTTTCTTTTTCATGTATTTTTCTGATCAGGAAAAATAAAAAATAATGTCAGTTATTTTGAAGTTATTCGAATCTCGTACACACAAAAATTTGCAATTATTCATCTACTGCTGGAATCTATAATTTGGATTTATTTTATCGATGCAAATTGGATTTGGATAGAAGGGTACATTCTTTTATTTTAGATAGAAGAAACATTTCTTCTATCTAAAATAAAAGAATTTTTCTGATTTATTTATTGCTATATCCAATTTATAGAATTGATACACCATTTAATTGATATCATTTAGCAAAATGAAACACAGCATATGCATCCATCTTTCGGCTCGCGAATTTCACGGGATAGAGATATAGTATAAGAAATAGGCTATTAAGTAACTCTAAATGAATTGTGGATACATCTGTATCCTTAACATACTGAAACGACTGCCATTATTCGTATCAAACCAATAGCGATTCATAAAAGCTAAATCTTGGAATCAATGGTGGGCCAATAATGAATTTTTTTGCATATGTATTAAGACGCTTGGTCTGATTTCGAAATTGTCCAGAGTTTTTTATGTTGTTTTCATTGCAAAATGATGGATCTCCTTCCGTAACTTTCCAATTACGAGTACGAGAATTGAAAGACATGAAAATTCTCAATTCTCTACGGCGTCTAGGAGATAGATAGAATATTTTCAGGAACAAGAAAATCAGAAGAATCTTTTTCTCTATTCACTATCATTCCGCGTCTTCGACTTCTATTAGTTTCTTTTCTTCTTTAATGCAATAGCTATAGTTTGATATAGAATCCATTTCTCAAAGTAATGGAAACCATTCTCTTATAGGAAATGGTTCGAAAATCGCTATTCCACCTTTTAGGTTTAGTTTAGGTATCGTGAAAAGTGATACCTGTGAAGATCGTGCATTTCAGTCACATTCAGATCTGTTTTTCGAGTTCATGATATAACCAAATTGGATGGATCTTCCACCCGTTTAGCTAAGAAAGAATAGATGCGGAGGTGGATAATAGATCGATATGAAGATCATGAGCTGCCCCATAATGAAACCACGAGTATTCGCGAATATGTCCTTCTTCCCTAACCCAAGATTGGAGAAAGAAGATCTAAGAGGGATCTATGGAGAATGTGGTCAGAAATCCATAATAGAGTCCGACCACAACGACCGAATTAATTATCCTCATCGAGAAACTTAGACTACTAA